TTAAATGCATTTATTTTATTAATTGCTATAGGTTATAGTTTATATGCTTATAACGATAAAAATATTAATCATAATAATTTAATTGATAAAAATAACTCACCTATACAACTTATTAGTCAACTTAAAGGTTATTTCCATATTAATAGTTTCTTAGCTTTAAGTTTAACTATTACTTTATTCTCATTTGCTGGTATTCCACCTTTAATGGGATTCTTTGCTAAACAGATGGTATTCTCTGCTGCTTTACAAGAAGGATTTATATTCTTAACTCTTATAGGAGTATTAACTAGTGTTATAAGTGCTGTATATTACTTATTCATTGTAAAAACTATGTTCTTTGATGGACATTCTTATACTTATTTTAGTAGTTTAAAAGATTTAAGAATACCTGCTCTTATTTTACATAAAAATAAAGTAGTTAATAAAATATATTTTGATTCTAAATTTGCTTTATCTAGTTCTTTATCTATAACTATTTCTATATTAACTTTAATTATACTTTTATTTATGTTTATGCCTAATGAATGATTACATATGTCTAATATATTAGCTATAGTATTATTTGTACCTGCTGGTATTTAATTAAATAATAATAATATAATAATTATAATTATAATTAATATTATAAGCTAAGGTAGTTTAATATTAAAACAATAAAATTTTTTTAATTATAAATGAAAATTTCAATTTCTTTCTTGATTAGTTGGTTATAACAAAAATTTTAGATAGAACACACTAAAAATAAATAAATATATATTTATATTTATTTATTTATATTAAAATATAAAAATAAATAAACAAAAAATATAATTAAAAAATATAAATAAAAAAAAAAATGAGAATTATTAAAAGTCATCCTTTATTAAGATTAGTAAATTCTTACTTAATCGACGCACCAACACCAGCAAATATTAGTTATTTATGAAATTTTGGTTCATTATTAGCATTATGTTTAATAATACAAATTGTAACAGGAGTTACATTAGCTATGCACTATACACCTAGTGTTGCTGAAGCATTTAATTCAGTAGAGCATATTATGAGAGATGTAAATAATGGATGATTAATACGTTATTTACACGCTAATACAGCATCAGCTTTCTTCTTTTTAGTTTATTTACACATAGGTAGAGGTTTATACTATGGATCATATAAATCACCTAGAACATTAACATGAGTTATTGGTACAGTTATACTTATTATAATGATGGCTACAGCTTTCTTAGGTTATGTTTTACCATATGGTCAAATGAGTTTATGAGGAGCAACAGTTATTACTAATTTAATGAGTGCTATACCTTGAATTGGTCAAGATATAGTTGAATTTATATGAGGTGGTTTCTCAGTTAATAATGCTACATTAAATAGATTCTTTGCATTACACTTCTTATTACCATTCGTATTAGCTGCATTAGTATTAATGCACTTAATAGCTTACCACGATGTAGTAGGATCAGGTAATCCTTTAGGTATATCAGCTAATTATGATAGATTACCTTTTGCACCTTACTTCTTATTTAAAGATTTAATAACTATCTTCTTATTCTTTATAGTATTATCTATATTTGTTTTCTTTATGCCTAATGCATTAGGAGATAGTGAAAATTATGTTGTAGCTAACCCAATGCAAACTCCACCTGCTATTGTACCAGAATGATACTTATTACCATTCTATGCAATATTAAGATCTATACCTAATAAATTATTAGGAGTTATAGCTATGTTTGCTGCTATTTTAGCTTTAATGGCAATGCCTTTAACAGATTTATCTAAATTAAGAGGAGTACAATTTAGACCTTTAAGTAAAATTGCTTTCTTTATATTTGTAGCTAATTTCTTAATATTAATGCAAATAGGTGCAAAACACGTTGAAACACCATTTATTGAATTTGGACAAATATCTACTGTGTTATACTTTGCACACTTCTTCGTTATAGTACCTGTAGTAAGTATTATAGAAAATAGTTTAGTAGAATTATCAATTAAAAAATAATTAATATATAATAATTATTATTATAGTTATTAAATTATAATTTATATTTTTATTTTTATATATTATAATTATTATATTGTAATTTATATTTTATTATATATTTTATTTTTTTAATAACATTATTTTTATTATTTAAATATATTATATATTTTATTTTTTAGGAGTTTGAGCAGAGGGTTCTGCGTTTCGATTGCAAATCGAAATAAAGGGATTCGAGTTCCCCGAACTCTTTAAATATATAGATATTAAACATAAAAAGTTTCAATATATAATATTGAGTATATTTATTAAATATTTATATATATATAGAATAAAAACTGCAGGTTGTTACATACAATAAATATTCTATTTTTATATATTGTTATAATAAATAATTAATAAATAAATGATAAGTATAATTTCAATTATTGAAGGGTTATTATTAATAGTACCTGCTTTACTTTCAGTTGCATTTGTAACTATAGCCGAACGTAAAACTATGGCTTCTATGCAAAGAAGATTAGGTCCTAATGCGGTAGGTTATTATGGTTTATTACAAGCATTTGCTGATGCTTTAAAATTATTATTAAAAGAATATGTAGCTCCAACACAAGCTAATATTATATTATTTTTTATAGGACCTATGATAACTTTAATCTTTTCTTTATTAGGTTATTTAGTTGTTCCATTTGATAGTGGAATATTTGTATCTGATTATAGTTTAGGTATGCTTTATATGTTAGCTGTTTCATCTTTAGCTACATATGGTATATTATTAGCTGGTTGATCTGCTAATTCTAAATATGCCTTTTTAGGTTCATTAAGAAGTACAGCTCAGTTAATTAGTTATGAGTTAATATTAAGTTCTGTAATTATATTAATTATATTATTAACTGGTAATTTAAATATTATTACTATTGTTGAATCACAAAGAATAGTTGATTTCATATTACCATTATTTCCTTTATTTATTATATTCTTTATTGGTTCTATAGCTGAAACTAATAGAGCTCCTTTTGATTTAGCTGAAGCTGAGTCTGAACTTGTTAGTGGATTTATGACAGAACATTCAGCTAGTGTATTCGTATTCTTTTTCTTAGCTGAATACGCTAGTATTATATTAATTTGTGTTTTAAATAGTATTTTATTCTTTGGTGGTTATTTATGTATTATACCTGTTGAATTTATAATTGATATTTTTTATTCTTTATTTGGTATTAATAGTTCTATATTAGAACAAATTTTTATTAATTTTTCTTCATCTCCTTTAAATTTAGCTTTTAAAACTGCTTTATTAATATTTATATTTATTTGAGTTAGAGCTTCTTTCCCTAGAATACGTTTTGATCAATTAATGTCTGTTTGTTGAACTGTATTATTACCTTTAATTGTAGGATATGTTATTTGTATACCTTGTATTGTATTTGGTTTAGATGCTTTACCTACTAATTTAGTACTTTAATTTAAGATTCTTAATAGTAAAACATAATTTGACTAAAAAAACCAATAAAAATTATATTAATTTTTCTTAGTATTGAGGTATATATACCTCAATATAGTATGTATGTATTATATTAACATATTATAAAAATTATTATTATAATAATTTATAATATTATATAAATTAATATATACTTAAGCTTTATAGCATATATAAAGTGTAACAAAAAAACAAAATTAATGTTTTTTTTTAAGCAGAAAGTTTATATATATTAAATTTAAATATGTCCTTATTATTATTATTAATCCCATTAATAGGTATAAGTCTTGTAACAATAGAGACTAATTATGGTTTAAGTATAGTAAATAATATAAAGATAAAATCTATAGCTTTAACTACAACAATAATTAATTTAATTGTATCCTTAATAATGTTTATACTTTTTGACTTTAGTAGTAAACAATTTCAATTTATTGAGGAACATTACCAAATAAGTTATTTTGATATTTACTTAGGTGTAGATGGTTTATCTATATATTTTATATTATTAACAACTATAATAATGCCTATAGCAATTTTATCTAATTGAAATTCAATACAATCTCAAAATGTATTATCATTTGTAGTAATTATGTTATTATTAGAAACATTATTATTAGCTGTATTCTTAGTTTTAGATGTTTTATTATTCTATATTTTCTTTGAAAGTATATTACCTCCTTTATTTTTATTAATAGGATTATTTGGTTCAAGTAATAAAGTAAGAGCTAGTTTCTATTTATTTTTATATACTTTATTAGGTTCATTATTTATGTTATTATCTATAATAGTTATGTCATCTATTATGGGTACAACTGATTTTGATGCTTTATCTAAAGCAAACTTTAGTTATACTACTCAATTGTTTTTATTTTATGGTATATTTATAGCTTTTGCTGTAAAAACACCTGTTATCTTTTTAAATACTTGATTATTAAAAGCTCACGTTGAATCACCATTATCTGGTAGTATTATATTAGCAGGTATAGTTTTAAAATTAAGTTTATACGGTATATTTAGATTAATGTTACCTTTATTACCTAAAGCTTCTTTAAACTTTACATATATTATATATGTAATAGGTGTTATAACTATTATCTACGCTAGTTTTAGTACATTAAGAACAATTGATATTAAAGAATTAATTGCTTATTCTTCTGTATCTCACGCAGCTGTTTATTTAATAGGTGCGTTTAGTAATACTATACAAGGTATAGAAGGTGCTATTGTTTTAGGTTTAGCTCACGGTTTTGTATCACCAGGATTATTTATTTGTGCTGGAGGTATTTTATACGATAGATCTTCTACTAGATTAATTACATATTATAGAGGTATGGCTCAAATTATGCCTATTTTCTCTATATTATTCTTTATATTATGTTTAGGTAATAGTGGTACACCTTTAACATTAAATTTCATAGGTGAATTTATGTCATTATATGGTGCTTTTGAAAGAATGCCTATTTTAGGTGTATTAGCTAGTACTTCTATTGTTTTATCTGCAGCTTATACTATATTTATGTATAATAGAATAGCTTTTGGTGGTTCTTATTCTGTATATTTTGTAGAAAATATAGGTGATGTAACTAGAAGAGAATTTATATTATTATTAGTATTTGTAGTATTTACTGTTTTATTTGGTGTATATCCTGCTCCTATTTTAGATGGTTTACATTACTCAGTTTCTTCTTTAATTTATAATATTAATTAATTTATTTATATTAATAATATTTAAATTTATATTTAATATTATGTTTTTATATTTTATAATTACATATATATTTAATATTTATATTCTTACTAGCTCAATGGCAGAGCCGAATACTTCTAATATTTTGATCCAAGTTCGACCCTTGGGTAAGAATTGTAATAGTAATAATTAATTTTATTATTATTTTTAGCCCTTATAGCTCAATGGTAGAGCGGAATACTGTTAATATTTTGATAGATGTTCGATTCATCTTAGGGGCTTGTATTATTACGTTATCTTATAATCTTTTATAGTCAAGATAGATATTAAGAAAATATCCATATATTAAAAAAAATACATATATATGCCACAATTAGTTCCATTCTTTTTTGTAAATCAAGTAGTATTTACTTTTGTTATATTAACAGTATTAATATATACATTTACTAAATACATTTTACCAAGATTTGTACGTACTTTTATTTCACGTATTTACATAAATAAATTATAATTAAAAAAAATTAGTAGTTGTGTTATATATAACTAAAAATATAATAATAATTTATTATTATTATTTATATCTCTCTGGGAAAACCTGAGAGTTTCATTTAATATGAAAAATATAAGTTAACATTTATATATATCTCATAAATAAACAATAATATGCGTCATTTAGATTTTGTATTAAGTCCTTTAGACCAATTTGAAGTAAGAGATTTATTTTCTCTAAACGCTAACTTATTAGGTAATTTACACTTATCATTAACTAATATAGGTTTATATTTAACAATAAGTATCTTTTTAATATTAACATTTAGCTTATTAGCTACTAATAATAATAAAATAATACCTAATAACTGATCAATAAGTCAAGAAAGTATATATGCTACAGTACATGGTATAGTAGTAAATCAAATTAATCCTAATAAAGGACAAATGTTCTTTCCATTAATGTATGTATTATTCATATTTATTTTAGTTAATAATTTAATAGGTTTAGTACCATACAGTTTTGCATCTACATCTCATTTTATCTTAACATTCTCTATTAGTTTTACTGTTGTTTTAGGTGCAACTATTTTAGGTTTCCAAAGACATGGGTTAAAATTCTTCTCATTATTTGTACCTTCAGGTTGTCCTTTACCTTTATTACCTTTATTAGTTTTAATTGAATTTATTTCATACTTATCTAGAAATGTTTCATTAGGATTAAGATTAGCTGCTAATATTTTAAGTGGTCACATGCTTTTAAGTATTTTAAGTGGATTCACATATAATATTATGACTAGTGGTATAGTATTCTTCTTCTTAGGATTAATACCTTTAGCATTTATTATTGCATTCTCTGGTTTAGAATTAGCTATAGCATTTATTCAAGCTCAAGTTTTCGTAGTTTTAGCTTGTTCATATATTAAAGATGGTTTAGATTTACATTAATATATAAACAAAATAAACAAACAAACAAATAATTAAATAATAATTAATATTATATTATTATTTAATTAATAATATAATATTTTTTTTTATAATTATAATAAATTTTAGATATAAAAATTTTATGAAAATAGGAAAGTCCAATACTTATTAGGCATATACATTTGAATAATATAAATTCAATAAATTATAAAAATATAAGGATGTTAACAGAAACTAAATTTATAATAAAATACTAATAAGTAATAATAATATATAGCGAACAAGAATCCTATGCTAAGTTTTTATTTAGAATTATTAATATTAAAACAGAAACTGGCTTAATTATATCTTTAAAAATAACTTAAAAAGTTATGAAAAAAAAAAATATACGACAATATAGATATGATCTGCTTACAACAGATCTATTTAGATATGATCTATTCTAATAGGTCTATCTATATATAATTTGTTATAATAAGTCTATCAAGATATGATCGCTTATAATAGATATATTAAGATATTTATTATAACAAGTTTATTAAATATGGATTATTATTTATAGTGTTTTCACTATAGGACCATAGTAAACAAAAATTAAGTAAAGAGTTTGATGATGGCTCTAACTGAACACTGTCCAAGTACTTGACACATGCTAATCGAACGACTAATTAGTTTAATATTAAAATTAAAATAAGTAGTAGTGGTGTACAGGTGAGTAAAAGATAAATTGGCTACCTTAAAGTAAGGGGAAAAATCCCTTATAACCAAAGGATAATGTAATTATTCTAAAAAAGTAATAATTTTATTACTTAGGAATATTTATACGCTTTTAGATGATAATTTTTATCTCGGTGAGTAGTAGGAGAGGTAATGACTTTTCTAGCAATGAACCGTAGTCGTAACTGGAAAGTTGATCGACCACATTGGGTCTGAAAAAAACCCAATGCTTTTATGTACAGCAGTGAGGAATATTGGTCAATGGCCGAAAGGCTGAACCAGTAACTTGGAAGAATGTAAGTGTATTTGTATAAATACAATAGCGGTTAATCCGCATAAAATTCTAAATAGATTATATATAATGACGTGATCTATTTATAAGTCTTGACCAAACTACGTGCCAGCAGTCGCGGTAATACGTAGGAGGCTAGTGTTAGTTATCATTATTGGGTTTAAAGGGTAAGTAGATAGTAAATTAAACTCTAAATGAGTACTTTTTTACTAGAGTTATATGAGAGAAGGAAGAATACCTGGAGTAGAGATGGAATTTGTTGATACCAGGGGGACTGTCAACGGCGAAGGCGTCCTTCTATGTAATAACTGACGTTAATAGACGAAGGCTTGGGTAGCAAATAGGATTAGATACCCTAATAGTCCAAGCAGACAATGATGAATGTCATGCATTAGATATTAAATTTAATACATAAACGAAAGTGTAAGCATTTCACCTCAAGAGTACTATGGCAACATATAAACTGAAATCATTAGACCGTTTCTAAAATCAGTAGTGAAGTATGTTATTTAATTCGATAATCCGCGAAAAACCTTACCACAGCTTGTATAGCATATTATAAAAAATAGTTACAAGCGCTGCATGGCTGTCTTCAGTTAATGTCGTGAGATCTGGTTAATTCCTTAAATTAACGAAAACCCTCATCTTATTTATTTATATAAGGTGGTTCACCAAGATATTGGATTTGGTAATAGGGATTAAGACAAGTCATTATGGCCTAAATGCTGTGGGCTATAGACGTGCCACATACGCCTTTACAACGGGATGCGAAATTGTGAAATGGAGCTAATCCCCAAAAAAGGATATACTTAGATTGTAGTCTGTAACTCGACTATATGAAAAAGGAATTACTAGTAATCGTGAATCACCATCGTCACGGTGAATTTAATCTTAGTTAGGTACTAACCACTCGTCAGGCGCTGAAAAAAGAAGATGCAGTAAGTTTGATTTTTTCTGTGTAAAATTATATATGTTTATGATATATAAATACACAGGATAGTTTTCGTATGCAAAACTTTGATTGGTGTTAAGTCGAAATAAGGTTCGTGTAATGGAAATTGCACGGGGAGTATTAAGTAGAACAAATTATAATATATATATTATAT